GGGTTTTGGAGACCCACGTTCTACCGAACTGAACTAAGAGCGCTTTATTATCACAATAAATATTTTGTAACCCCAATTTATCTTGCATATATATATACTATAAAAAATAAAAATTAAATAAAAAATAAAAATTAAATATTTATTTAATTAAATTAATTAAATATGTACAATTTTATTAATTGATCTCAATTGATCCCTCGTTACTGCTCAGAAGATAAGTAATAGGTAGGGATGACAGGATTTGAACCCGTGACATTTTGTACCCAAAACAAACGCGCTACCAAACTGCGCTACATCCCTTTCAATTGGTCTACAGTGTCATTGTAGAGAATCCCTGCCTTGTTTTCCACATCTTTATTTCCTACATTGATATACACAAACTATCTTATCATTTCTTCCTTCTTCCTTTTGGTCTCATATATCATATAACAAACATATAATATGGTAAAAGACTTATATAAAGTATGAAATAAATATGAAATCTACCACAAAAAATTAATATTTTTTAGGAATTTAAGGCGGAAATGGACGTATTTTTTTCTTTAAATAAATATCTATTTTGTACATTTCAATTTGAATTAGGAACTCCGCGTACAAGTGGTAAGTCATTAACTACATATACACATCCGGTCATATATGTATTACCATTAGGTATTACAAATTACAATAAAATTACAATAACGAATACAGAAAGAGGAGTTTTTAAAATGCGAGATCTAAAAACATATCTCTCCGTGGCACCGGTAGTAAGTACTCTATGGTTCGGGGCTTTAGCAGGTTTATTGATAGAGATCAATCGTTTTTTTCCGGATGCGTTGATATTCCCCTTTTTTTCATTCTAGCTATTGATATGGGAAGGGGGAAGAAGATTAGAGATACAATCAAATATCTGTAACTAATCCCTACCCCTCCCTTCTTTTTTTCTTTGTTTTTTCTTTTTTTCTTTTTTTACTTATTCTTTCTAAAAAAAAAAAAACAAAGAAAAAGCGGTTTCACCCTCAGTGAAACTATGAACTCGGGCTCAGGCTCAAATTAAATTAATAATAGAACGGAAATGCGGTGGTTGGGGCAACAATATCATACAAGATACTTAACTGAAAATGAAATACTGTACGGCAATTAAAAATTATAAATATAGTTAGAAATCATTATATTACTTATTATTTATTACTATATTGATTGCAACAAAATATTTCTTTCATAATTTGATTTCGAGTTACCTGCTTCTATTTTTGTGTCCTTTCTTCTTCCTTGCTTCGGGTCGGAAAATTAAAGAATTGAGTGAATCAAAAACCAAAGGAGGTTCATGGCTAAGGGTAAAGATGTCCGAGTAACGGTTATTTTGGAATGTACCAGTTGTGTTCGAAATCGTGTTAATAAGGAATCAATGGGCATTTCCAGATATATTACTCAAAAGAATCGACACAATACGCCTAGTCGATTGGAATTGAGAAAATTCTGTCCCTGTTGTTACAAACATACGATTCATGGGGAGATAAAGAAATAGATCGACCCGATCGCTCGTGTGTCAGTCTTCCAAGGAAGATGAAAAATTACATATTATATATAACAATATATATATATATATAATTTATTTAAATTTATTTTTTAATTTATTTAAATAGAAACAAATAAATATAAACAAACCAAATCCTATTTCGATCGGATCAAAGATGATGTAGAATTAAGAAATAGGATTGGGATTTTCAGGATAAGGAATAAACAAACCATGGATAAATCCAAGCGAATCTTTCTTAAATCTAAGCGATCTTTTCGTAGGCGTTTGCCTCCGATCCAATCGGGGGATCGAATTGATTATAGAAACATGAGTTTAATTAGTCGATTTATTAGCGAACAAGGAAAAATATTATCTAGACGGGTGAATAGATTGACCTTAAAACAACAACGATTAATTACTATTGCTATAAAACAAGCTCGTATTTTATCTCCGTTACCTTTTCTTAATAATGAGAAACAATTTGAAAGAAGCGAGTCAACCGCTAGAGCTGCTGGTCTTAGAACCAGAAAAAAAATAGGTTGACTCTTCAATTGAATTGAATCAAAATAAAATTCCAATCCAAACTCAAATGCGGATTGACGTTTTTTTTTTGTTCGAAAAATCGTAAAATCGAAATGTCCTGTCGTAAGAAAAAAAATGGGAGAAGAGGAATAAATATTTTTTATTTAACGTCTTTCTTCATTTTGATGACTTTATCATATTTTATCATACTAATTTCTACTCTACCTTCCCAGAGTTCATTCTCCAGGGAACTCCATTTAAACTATTCCAACGGATTCCTTCCAATCTCTTTATTTTATGATCTCATTGGAAATCATATAAAGACAACTCTTATTTAATATAGCTATTTGTGCAAGTATTTTACGATTAAGAAGTAACTGTCTCTTGTACAGATTGTGTATAAATTTACTATAACTGAAGTATACTTTATTCTCGCGAATTACTGCATTTATCCGAGTGATCCACAACCGACGAAAATCTCTCTTTTGTCTACCTCTATCCCGATGAGCCGAAACCAAAGCTCTTATTTTCTGTTGAGTAATAGTACGAGTAAGTCTTGAATGAGCCCCTCGAAAGGTTGATGCAAATAAACGAATTTTTGTTCTACGTCTTCGAGCTATATACCCTCGTTTAATTCTGGTCATTGAATAAATGAAACTTTGATGAATAACTAATCGATTTCCTTTCTTTCAGTTATTCCCTTCCCGTATCCTAGTCTATTAATAACAAAACGGATTCTTCCAATGTATAAAATTTGAATTCCAATGGCTTTTGCTACTATAACCTTCCCGACCACGATTTTTTTTTTTTTCTAGGTGAAATGCCTAGAAAAAATTGTATTGATATTAGGTATCAAAAACACATAAAAGTAGTAAATATAAATGGATATAGTGGGTTCCATCGTTTCTATGGTTACTTCTTAAACGGTGAGGTCCTCTCTATACACCGGAGCCCTTCTTTCATTTAATCAATGTTATTGTTAACTTGTACAGTTCACACTCTTTGGCTCTACCCATAATTATCCAGTACGAGGTCTTTCACAATGAGATCTACTTATACAGTAACGGTATTTAATTATGAAGATTAGCTGAGTAGCTGACCCTGTTAGTCCGTTCTTGCAAGAGTAAGGCATAATTTTTCTGCTTTTTAAAATAGTATTTCCCCTGCTTAATGGATATCATTTGCTATCAATGGAGAATTCTTTCTCATCTTAAATTTAAAACGGAGTTGATTGGATTTGCACCAACGGAAACCATACATTTGATACCACAATAGAAGGATAGATCTTTTTGATTTTTAGATATTGAATGGAGTTCTTCCATTCTAGTCTATTCACTGGTACTGATCGTTGATACTGGATCAATTGTTTTCTTTCTTTTGTCCTAGCCCATGATCTGAACGAGTCGCACATACACCCTAGTACATGTTCCTCGTCGCTGAGGACATCCCCCAAGAGCGGGGGATTTCGTGACATTTCTGATTGGCTGTCTTGTGTTTCTAATAAGTTGTTTAATAGTTGGCATATTGAATCATATACATAATGGGCTGGTTTAGATCGATCTTAACCGGATGATTATGAATTATTTTATTTCTATATTAATAGATTAATGAATAGAATATTAAATCCGGTAAGAAGATAAAATCTCAAATCACCAATTCGTCTGAAATTTTTGTTATTTTTTCTTTTTTATTCAGTCGCTACAAGATCAACAATTCCATGAGCTTGGGCTTCTGTTGCTGACATAAAAACATCTCTTTCCATATCTTCGGATACAACCCATAAGGGTTTGCCTGTCCTTTGTACATAAACCCTTGTGACGGTTTCGCGCAGCTTCAAAAGTTCTTCCGCTTCCAAGATAAATTCTCCCGTCTGTGCCTCATAAAAAGAACTAGCAGGTTGATGGATCATTACCCTGATGATATAACATAATAAATGTTTATTCTATCTCGCATGATGATAAGGTGAAGAGATAAAGAATAATAAAATATATAATTGAACAACCGTACAGGCATCTTTTACGCATTGCATACGGCTCTATAATGGAATTCGTTTTTACCTTACTTAAATATCAAATAAATTAAATATAGGGTCTATCAGACTCGGGTTGGTAAATGATCCAATAACCACCCTTCTTTTTGTTTTTGGAGTAGTTCAAAAATACTATGATGGCTCCGTTGCTTTATATATTTATTTCGTCTGTTATTTAGCAATCCCAAAGTTTCTTTTTTTTTTTTTCAAATAAAAAAACAAGATTTTTTTTATTTTCATATTCTTTCATAACCTAAATATTGTTAAGAGCCTCCCGGCGTGAAAACAAAAAAGTTTGTGACGCTGAAATAGGCCTCCCGATAGATTAGATAAAATCGGAAATACCTTTTATCTCATACTACTCTTTCGATACATAATTTAAGGGTTAAAAAAATTTATCATATCGAATTCGAAGTGCCATGCTATTATTACTTATATATTCATATTTCATATAGCGCGAAGGCATAGTCTTCTTTTTTCTCTCAAATCAAATAAAAAACTCATTGGCGCCAAGCGTGAGGGAATGCTAGACGTTTGGTAATTTCTCCTCCGACCAGAATAAAAGATCCCATTGAAGCGGCTAATCCCATGCATATTGTCTGTATATCTGGTCGCACAAATTGCATAGTATCATAAATAGCTACTCCGGGTATTACCCATCCGCCAGGAGAATTTATAAACAAATATAGATCTTTGGTATCATCCTCTATACTGAGATATACCATAAGACCAATAAGTTGATTCGAGATCTCGCTATCAACCCCTTGGCCTAAAAAAAGTAATCGTTCTCGATAAAGTCGGTTGATTGGGATAAAGTTGTATCCCTTAGAAACCGTACATGCACCTTTTGATGCATACGGTTCAACAAAAATAACGAAAAAAAAAAAAGAATCAATGTGTAGATGTAGATTCTAGCGCTTTCTTTTATTTTATTTTTCATACCAGGCTTTTAACTTATAAAAAGGGGCTTTTCTTTCATTTTTCAAAAAAGATGGGTTTTGGCCTGTTTTGTTTATCTATAAAAAAAAATTACTAAATTTATCTAACTAACTTTTCATTGATGTATTGTTTCATCGAGATACAATCTCAATCGCGATGTAATTTTCTTGTTCCTGAATGGGCTTCTTCAATTTTTTTAGGTTTATGCTCTACTCCGAGTAAAGATCCGCCCGATTTGGATTTGCACATATATGACAAATGCCCCAATACCACGTCCTTTTGCTACGACTTCCTTTTTACAATTTATTTCATGTCTTACAACAGATATTCAATGCATTCATCATATTACTCGATTGATTAACAGTTTGAGATCACTTCTATTATAAATATATAAAGAAATAGAATATGATAGAAATAGTAATCATAAATAGATTTTTTACCGGTTTTTTTCTAAACGGAGCCTGGATACTTCATTTTATTGGCCTAACCAAGATAACCATAAATTATTCTAATTGATAATATTAATCTGTATACCCTCCCGAAAAAATGGATCTAATTGAACTTCACGCTCCAAATTTTTGATAATTCAATCAATCTTTCTTGGGCGAAGGGGAGGATATCTCGATCGGGGAAGAGAATGGGGAAATACCATATGACCCAATATATCTGACAAGTCGCACTATACGTCAATCCACAATGCATCTTCCTCTCCAGGACTTCGAAAAGGTACTCTTGGAACACCAATAGGCATTAAATAAAAGAAAAATTAAGTACTATATCTCACTTTGATGTGAAAGCGTAACAATGGATTTAGTGTCCTACTAATATTGGCCTTTATCATATTTTAGCCATAGATTGACTAAGTTTATAAAAAAAGATAAAGATAAAGAAGACAAAATGAATAAAGGAAAATTATTACAAATAAGTCCTTTGAATGATGAACAAATATATATATGCATTCACTCATATAAAATGGTATCAACTCCCCTACCATTGCGTATTGGTACTTATCGGGTGTAGAATAGATCTGCTTCTTTTTGTTCCTACGAACAAAATAGTTTCATTATTACTAAAAGTAATTGAAAAGAATCAAACAAATCAAACAAATATTAATTCTTTCCCCAAGATAATCCACTAAAAAGAGGGTCCACAGCATAGTTTTTTCCAATGCAATAAAGTTACATTGTGTCTATTTTTCATTGATAAAGGGGTATTTCCATGGGTTTGCCTTGGTATCGTGTTCATACCGTCGTATTGAATGATCCCGGTCGTTTGATTTCTGTCCATATAATGCATACAGCTCTGGTTGCTGGTTGGGCCGGTTCGATGGCTCTATACGAATTAGCAGTTTTTGATCCTTCTGATCCTGTTCTTGATCCAATGTGGAGACAGGGTATGTTCGTTATACCCTTCATGACTCGTTTAGGAATAACCAATTCATGGGGCGGTTGGAGTATCACAGGGGGTACTGTAACGAATCCGGGTATTTGGAGTTACGAAGGTGTGGCCGGGGCACATATTGTGTTTTCGGGCTTGTGCTTTTTGGCAGCTATCTGGCATTGGGTGTATTGGGATCTAGAAATATTTACTGATGAACGTACAGGAAAACCCTCTTTGGATTTGCCTAAGATCTTTGGAATTCATTTATTTCTATCAGGGGTGGCTTGCTTTGGTTTTGGTGCATTTCATGTAACAGGATTGTATGGTCCTGGAATATGGGTGTCCGATCCTTATGGACTAACTGGAAGGGTACAATCCGTAAATCCAGCGTGGGGTGTGGAGGGTTTTGATCCTTTTGTTCCGGGAGGAATAGCCTCTCATCATATTGCAGCAGGGACCTTGGGCATATTGGCGGGTCTATTCCATCTTAGTGTACGTCCACCTCAACGCCTATACAAAGGATTACGTATGGGAAATATTGAAACCGTCCTTTCCAGTAGTATTGCTGCTGTCTTTTTTGCCGCTTTTGTAGTTGCTGGAACTATGTGGTATGGTTCAGCAACTACCCCGATTGAATTATTTGGTCCCACTCGTTATCAATGGGATCAAGGATACTTCCAACAAGAAATATATCGAAGAATTGGTGCTGGGTTGGCTGAAAATCAAAGTTTATCTGAAGCTTGGTCTAAAATTCCCGAAAAACTAGCTTTTTATGATTACATCGGCAATAATCCGGCAAAGGGGGGGTTATTCAGAGCGGGCTCAATGGACAACGGGGATGGAATAGCTGTTGGGTGGTTAGGACATCCTATCTTTAGAGATAAAGAGGGGCGCGAACTTTTTGTACGTCGTATGCCTACTTTTTTTGAAACATTTCCGGTTGTTTTGGTAGACGGAGACGGAATTGTTAGAGCCGATGTTCCTTTTAGAAGGGCGGAATCTAAATATAGTGTCGAACAAGTAGGTGTAACTGTCGAGTTCTATGGCGGCGAACTCAACGGAGTCAGTTATAGCGATCCCGCTACTGTGAAAAAATATGCTAGACGTGCTCAATTGGGTGAGATTTTTGAAT